AGTGTCTATTCATATCTCAATTCGAAGTGCTTAGAAGGAGATGCGTCATGGTTTACTTTACATAGAACATATTATTCTTTTTTGGCAAATCACAATTCTAAATCATGCGAGCAACCATTCGCGATTACTAAGAAAGATCCCCCGGTATCTTATCTACATTTAGTCATTGAAAGGTCTCTTTTACTTGTTTTAATTTATTAAAAAGAATCAATAATAATAATATAAGATAAAGAAAAAGACGAAGAAATGAGTTCTTTTTGAATATCTGCATCTTCAAGTAATTCAATAGGATAGATTCCAAAATTTCAAATTTTTTTAAGCACCAAAGATTTAACTTAATAAGGAATCATTAAAAATATTTAATTTCGAATTTAGTTTCCTACTTGAGCCATCATGATTTGAATCAAATTTTACAGCAAGACCCACATTTTATCATCATAAAAGAGAGAAATTTCGATTTCTTTTGGAATCACCAATGATTTAAAGTGGATAGATAGAACTAAATCAAATTTCTTTTTTTCTTATGAGATGGATAAAAAAGACTGATGTAAAGGAAAATTGAAGTCCTTATTCTTTCGATTCTGATTTTATCAATTTGATGCAAAATAGGGGTTTTCCTATCTATCAGATAGACTGAATAAATGTCACTCTTATAGATAGAAATTCTATGTTAAATATTTTCATTTTCAAATTACAGAGATCACAATTTTTTCACAAAGAAAAAGTATTGGCACTCAAATAGAGCGATAACAGTATATATATATAATATAAAGTATATGCATTTCCTTATTTTATATACGTATTTTGTTTGACTTGATATTCAGCAATCTTTCTAAAATCTTGTCAAAAAAGAAAAAGTAAAGTGAATCAAATGTATGAATCACTCCTGTCTCAATCCTTACATAGATTTACAATTTTTCATTAGAGCCAAAATACTTAAAAATGGAATTAAAATAAAAAAATATATTGATTTCATATGTAACTTAATTGTTTATTAATAATAAATAAGATGCGGACAGATGCAGATATTGAACTTTAATACCTTTCGTTGCTGATTAACTTCTACCTACTCCCCAAATTCGACGGCAATGCTAAATCAAACAAAAAGGACTCCTTTTTGTTTTTCGGGATGCTGACTATCTTGTCTAGGTACAAAGCCAAACAAGTATAGATATAGATTAAGCCCTTACTCCTTTTTTTATCTTAACCCAAAGACTTAACTCCCTTAATTTAATTGACATCCCTTTTAGTACCAAAAACTTCCTCTTGTTTCGAAATTCAGAGATTACATAGAATTCATAATTGGACTCCTTCATTTAAAGAATAGGGAATAAGAGATCGGAAATATAGGTTCTTACGTATGGCGATTCAACATGCATCGTTGAAAATTCAATAGGAGGCGTAAGGTTTTTCTCAGTACCTAACTTCCATCAATATTAATATGAAGAGAATAAACATATGCTGAAAAGCCCACCCGATTTTTTGGAATTCAAATCCTTGGGATCTAGGTTCGATCTTACCTGGATTACAAATGGATTCAGTTACATCTTCGTGTGATTTGAACTCGAGTCAATTCAAGTAAAGATAAAAGATATGATTCAAAGAAGAATCACATTCTATCCAAAAACCATCTTTATTCGAATATCCTCTGGGGCGGGAGGACTCGAACCTCCGAATAACAGGACCAAAACCCGTTGCCTTACCACTTGGCCACGCCCCATTTCTTCTATTCAACACTATTAAAGAATAATGTTGGTATTGATAGATCGTCAATTTTAGTCCAAATATCGAATTTATAGAATCGATTCTATATTTGCTAGGATTTTGACACGTATAGATATAGAATTCAATTGAATTTCTTGATCATTCCATATAATTCAATTAAGATATTTTATCAAAGTCTAATTTCTTCTATTCTTCGTGGAGAATGGGAGGATTTTTGAGTGGGTGAATTCAAACAAAAGGAAGGGTTTTTGTCTACCTTAACTTTCTTCGTTTTTACTTATATCAATTATCAATAACTCAATCAAAATGCAATTATCTCCAAAAAAATGTCTATTATGCTTAATATCTTTAGTTTGATCTTTATCTGTATTAATTCTGCTCTTTATTCGACTAGTTTTTTCTTGTCCAAATTGCCCGAGGCCTATGCTTTTTTGAATCCAATTGTAGATGTTATGCCAGTCATACCTGTGCTTTTTTTTCTCTTAGCCTTTGTTTGGCAAGCTGCCGTAAGTTTTCGATGAGATCTTTAATACTATCCTAGAAAATTCATAATTGATTCCATAAATTCTAGCAATTTATAAGGTCAGATAAATCTTATAAGATGAACCTTCAATTCAAAGATTGAAACTTTTGGCTTGGTTGGATAGACGCAAAAAATCTCAAGCACCCCATTTCCCTATTCTGACCCGCTTTCTTTTCCAGTGAAAGACAACTCTATAGGGTCCTCCAAAATATCGAATTCTGGTTATGAAATAAATTTTTAGTAATGAAAGAC